ATTCGAACCTACGACCAGTCAGTTAACAGCCGACCGCTCTACCACTGAGCTACTGAGGAACAAGGGGAGATTCGATCTCCTAGAGTTCAACTCCCGCTCTCAACCCATGAACAATATGAGTCCGAAGCTTCTTTCGTAACTCCCGGAATTTCTTCGTAGTGACTCCGTTCCATGCCTCATTTCATAGGGAAGCCCAAAGTGGCTCTATTTCATTCTATTTCACTTCCTAGCACTTCCTATCATTTAATATCCATCCCTTTGGTCTTATTTACATAAGAGATGTCATTTATAGTCTATCTCTTTCTATATATGGAAAGTCAAGAAATTCTCATCGAAACATCGAGAAATTGTGCATATAGAAAACTCTAAAGAAAGAAAAAAAGGAGACCCATGCCATGATTTTCAAATCTTTTCTACTTAGTAGTCTAAGTTTCTCGATGAGGATAATTAATTCGGTCGTTGTGGTCGGACTCTATTATGGATTTCTGACCACATTCTCCATAGGTCCCTCTTAGATCTTCTTTCTCCAATCTTGGATTAGGGAAGAAGGAGATATTCGCGACTACTGGCGGTTTCATTATGGGGCAGCTCATGATCTTCATATCGATCTATTATCCACCTCTGCATCTATTCTTTCTTAGCTAAACGGGTGGAAGATCCATCCAATTTGGTTATATCATGGACTCGAAAAACGGATCTGAATGTGACTGAAATGCACGATCTTCACAGGTATCACTTTTCACGATACCTAAAAGATGGAATAGCGATTTTCGAAGCATTTCCTATAAGAGAATGGTTTCCATTACTTTGAGAAATGGATTCTATATCAAACTATAGCTATTGCATTAAAGAAGAAAAGAAACTAATAGAAGTCGAAGACGCGGAATGGTAGTGAATAGAGAGAAAGATTCTTCTGATTTTCTTGTTCCTGAAAATATTCTATCTATCTCCTATACGCCGTAGAGAATTGAGAATTTTCATGTCTTTCAATTCTCGTACTCGTAATTGGAAAGTTACGGAAGGAGATCCATCATTTTGCAATGAAAACAACATAAAAAACTCTGGACAATTTCGAAATCAGGCCAAGCGTCTTAATACATATGCAAAAAAATTCATTATTGGCCCACCATTGATTAGAAGATTTAGCTTGTATGAATCGCTATTGGTTTGATACGAATAATGGCAGTCGTTTCAGTATGTTAAGGATACAGATGTATCCACAATTCATTTAGAGTTACTTAATAGCCTATTTCTTATACCATATCTCTATCCCGTGAAATTCTCGAGCCGAAAGATGGATGCATATGCTGTGTTTCATTTTGCTAAACGATATCAATTAAATGGTGTATCAATTCCATAAATTGGATATAGCAATAAATAAATCAGCAAAATTCTTTTATTTTAGATAGAAGAAACATTTCTTCTATCTAAAATAAAAGAATGTACCCTTCTATCCAAATCCAATTTGCATCGATAAAATAAATCCAAATTCCAGTAGTAGATGAATAATTGCAAATTTTTGTGTGTACGAGATTAGAATAACTTCAAAATAACTGACATAATTTTGTATTTTTCCTGATCAGAAAAATACAAGAAAAAGAAAGGAGGTAGAAAAATTTTTGGATTTATGGTTAAAGAAGAAAAAGAAGAAAACAGGGGTTCTGTTGAATTTCAAGTATTCAGTTTCACCAATAAGATACGGAGACTTGCTTCACATTTGGAATTACACAAAAAAGATTTTTCATCGGAAAGAGGTCTACGAAGACTTTTGGGAAAACGTCAACGTTTGCTAGCTTATTTGGCAAAGAAAAATAGAGTACGTTATAAGAAATTAATCAGTCAGTTGGATATTAGGGAGAAGTAATTTAATCGTTCGAATTTTTTTCTTATTTTATTAGTAGTCTTATAGTAGTCTTAGATTTTTCATTTTGATGAGCCTCGTTTTGAGGAATTCATGGAATAATCCATTTTCATGGAATAATGAATTAAGGAAGAAAGGATATGAGTCTACCGCTTACAAGAAAAGATCTCATGATAGTCAATATGGGCCCTCACCACCCATCAATGCATGGTGTTCTTCGACTGATCGTTACTCTCGATGGTGAAGATGTTATTGATTGTGAACCCATATTAGGGTATTTACACAGAGGAATGGAAAAAATCGCGGAAAACCGAACTATTATACAACGCAAGGAGGGAGATAGAAAGAGAGAGATGGTAGAAAAGGGAGAGAGATGGTAGAAGGAGATAGGAAGGGGAATAAGGGGCTCTTTAGGCAGGAGACAGGGGAATTCCTTAAGTTAAGAAAGAAAAAAGAATAAGAACACGGATACATAACATAAAAAAAAGAATAAATAAGACGATATTCGCCCTCCCCCTACATATTTAATTTCTTCTCCTATACAAAAACCAGCAAGACCTACCCCATTGGTAATTCCATCAATGACACCCTTATCGAAAAACTGCGTTAGTTCGGTTAATCCTCTTATACCCAGGGTAAAGACCCTAGTATAGAAAATATCTATATAACCACGATTATATGACCAACTGTATATCTTTTTTTTTACTTGATCCAAAAAATACTTTTTCGGACTCTCTTTTACAAGGGAATTTATTAAATATAAATTCTGAAAAAAGGAATAAGCAGATCCATAGAAGATATATGCTATGAATAGACCAAACATAGCTAGACTTACAGAAGAAATTGCATTAGTGATAAATTCATATGAATTTATGGAAGAATTAGAACTTTCCTGGAAAAAGCTTATTGAGGGAGTTAACCACTTTGATAATATGGTTAACTCCGCTATTCCATTATCCATTACTCCATTATCAAAATGGATTCCTATGGATCCAATGAACAAAGTAAAAAGCAGTAATATAAAAAGAGGGAATAGCATAGTATTTCCCGTTTCATGAGGATAGACAAAAGTGTTTTTAACCCCAAAGGAAGTACTAAAGGACCCTATCCTATTTCTTGTATTACCATGAATTTTGGATATATTTTGTGAAAAAAAAGAAACTCCACTCTTCGTTGTTGATAAAATGAAATCTCTATTCACTCCTTTGGGTATCCTTTTTCCCCATAAGGATATTGAATACAACGAACCCTCTTTAGTGCTACTGTAATTTTGAAAATGAACACGCAGGTACCCATCAAAAGTAAGTAAATATATCCGAAACATATAAAACGCAGTTAATCCTGCAGTAAAAGATGCTATTATTCCAAAAAAGGGTGAATACAACCAACTATTACTAAGGATTTCATCTTTGGACCAGAAGCAAGCAAGAGGTGGAATACCACAAAGAGAAAGCGTACCCCATAAAAAAGTAGTTCTTGTAATTGGAACGTATTTTCTTAAACCACCCATAAGAACCATATTCTGACTTTTATCTGGTGAATATCCAACAAGAGGTTCCATTGAATGAATAACGGATCCGGATCCCAAGAACAATAAAGCTTTCGAATAAGCATGAGTGATCAAATGGAATAAAGCAGCTTGATAAGAACCTATACCTAGAGCTAACATCATATAACCCAATTGAGACATTGTAGAATAGGCTAAGCTTCTTTTAATATCTCTCTGAGCAAGAGCTAAAGTAGCTCCTAAGAAGAGTGTTATTGTACCTACTAAAGAAATGAAACTCATTATTAAAGGTAGGGATATGAAAAGAGGAAGAAGTCGAGCTAGAAGAAAAATCCCCGCAGCAACCATAGTTGCTGCGTGTATAAGAGCCGAAATGGGAGTGGGTCCTTCCATAGCATCGGGTAACCATACGTGAAGAGGGAATTGTGCAGATTTCGCAACTGCACCAAGGAATAATAAAAAAGCACACAAAGTAGTAAGTAAGGAATTAATCCCATTATTAGGAATCCAGTTATTAGCTATTTTGAACAAATCCCGAAACTCTAAACTACCTGTTATCCAAAAAAAACCTAAAATTCCTAATAACAGACCAAAATCCCCTACACGATTAGTTACAAAAGCTTTTTGACAAGCACTTGCTGCAATTGGCCGTGTAAACCAAAAGCCTATCAATAAATAGGAACACATTCCCACAAGTTCCCAAAAAAAATAAATTTGTATCAAATTGGAACTAGTAACCAATCCCAACATGGAAGTATTGAAAAAACTTATATAAACAAAAAATCTCAAATATCCTTCATCGTGAGACATATAATCGTCACTATAAATAAGAACGAGGATTCCTACAGTAGTAATTAGTATTAACATAATAGAAGTAAGCGGGTCGATCAAGTATCCAAATTCTAAGGAAAAATCATTATTGACGGTCCAAGACCATAGATATTGATAGATAGAACTTCCATTTATTTGTTGAATAGATAGGTGAACTGAGAATACCATAGCTATACTTAAGAGTAAAACACTAGGAAAAGCCCATATGCGACGAAGATTTTTTGTTGCTGTCGGAATAAGAATAAGTCCAAACCCCATTGACATAATAACTGGAAGTGGGAGAAGAGGGATTACCCATGCATATTGATATGTATGTTCCATAAGAAAAGAAATTGAAATTTTTACTTCAATTTTTCTATAAAATAAAATTGTTTCCGATTCACCAAACCAATTCTTATCTCTTTCTGAAGGAATTCAAAAAAAAAAAAAGAATAAGACAAAATACTGGAATTCTTAATTTTTCCAAATTTCTCTCATTGAAATAATCAAAAATTAAGAATGGGTTTACTTGGTTAAATTCAAAAAGTTAATCAAATAACTTTGTTACCTAGTTATTATCTAAAGAAGGATATTTATTAAAATATAAAAAAGGATTGAATCATTTTACTTTACTATTCATTTTTTTATTCATTTTTGTATTTCTTTCTATTAAAATGAAGATGAAGCAACTCTCATGTTTCGTAACTGATTGATTGAATTCCAATGAAAACCTATGTTTATAGGAAATTATCGAATATTCCTTACTTCATATAGAACTGAAATCCTAATGACTAGAATTACCTAAGTTTTAGAATGTCTTGTTTAAGAGACTAACTATTTTTTTAGTTTTGATTGGAATTCAATTATGGAATACCATTCTGAACTTAATTAACTATTTGAATTTTCCCTTCCTTTTATCCCCCCATCTTATATGGGGGATAGACCCCCGTACCATATATCTATATATGGAGTATACTTGATATATAAATTGATTTAAATAGAAAACCTTTGTATATATTCTATATTATTAAAACAAAATCCAAAATATATGAAAAATATGCTAAATGAAAAATATGCTAAAAAATTCTTGTCTTATCCGCATTAGAGAAAATGAAGTAAAAAAGAATTCAGAATTTCAGTTCAGTATCTAAGTATAAATACTAAGAAAAAATCTAAGTATAAATACTAAGAAAAAGCAGAAAGAAGGATTGATTTGCGGCAATAGATGTCTTTCACATACAACTAGAAAAAAGTAATCTCCTTTTTAAATGGCAGTTCCAAAAAAACGTACTTCGATGTCAAAAAAGCGTATTCGTAAAAATCTTTGGAAGAAAAAGACTTATTTTTCCATAGTACAATCTTATTCTTTAGCAAAATCAAGATCATTTTCCAGCGGCAGCGAGCATCCAAAACCAAAGGGTTTTTCTGGTCAACAAACAAACAAATAATCTGGTTTTGGAATAATTTGAATTGACCTATCCAAAAGAAATTCCAATTATTTAATATGAATAATTCGGATTAATTAGTGAATGTACTTTTATGTGTCGAATTCCTCGGTACAATATTCTTAGAACTAACCCCTCTGATATATAGAACAAAAGTTTTTGCTATACTGTGTCCTAAGTATTCTTTTCCTATCAACGAACTTTTCATAATAGAATCCTCATAATAAAATATGAGGATTCTATTATGAAAAGTAGAGTATTCTTGCAATAGGACTTACAACTTCTACCTATCTTATCCAAAATCCACAAATAAATTGGTTTAGGCTTGGTAAATCGTATTAATAAGAGAATAAAGGCTTTCATTCTAGAAATTTTGCTAAAATCCAAAATTCTTTGTATTTAATGATGAAATTATAGAAATTCTAATGGATAGATAGAAAAGGTTTTTTGGATTTTGTCCATTGCATTGAAAGATTTGCAAAAATTTCAATGAGAAACTAATTAGAAAAAAATTAGTTCTATATTGCAACTGAGAAAAAACAGTTCCAACTCTTTCAAGCTTTGTTTCTATTGAGCAAAGCAAGAGTTTTTTGTTAAAAAAATCCGCAACGATACTACCAAACGAAGTCTATTTTAATGAAGATTCTAATGTTCCTAAATTCTATAGACTCTCCCAATCTCGACGATTTGCCAGAAAATAACTATTATTCTTTTAAGTTCCCTATTATTTCAAGTTAGCCGCCATGGTGAAATTGGTAGACACGCTGCTCTTAGGAAGCAGTGCTCAAGCATCTCGGTTCGAGTCCGAGTGGCGGCATTCTCGAAAAAGAATACAATAGATTAGAAAATGGATTCAATTCGAAATTTCCAATTTTGTAATGGGACCTTCTCCTTATGCTATTTGCAACTTTAGAACATATACTAACTCATATCTCTTTCTCAACCATTTCCATTGTGATTACGATTCATTTGATAACCTTATTAGTTCGTGAACTTGGGGGATTACATGATTCGTCAGAAAAAGGAATGATAGCAACTTTTTTATCTATAACAGGATTCTTAGTTTCTCGTTGGGCTTCTTCGGGACATTTTCCATTAAGTAATTTATATGAGTCATTGATCTTCCTTTCATGGGCTCTGTATATTCTTCATACGATTCCTAAGATACAGAACTCTAAAAATGATTTAAGCACAATAACTACGCCAAGTACTATTTTAACGCAAGGCTTTGCCACGTCGGGTCTTTTAACTGAAATGCATCAATCCACAATACTAGTACCTGCTCTACAATCTCAGTGGTTAATGATGCATGTCAGTATGATGTTACTAAGCTATGCAACTCTTTTGTGCGGATCCTTATTATCCGCCGCTCTTCTAATCATTAAATTTCGAAAGAATTTCGATTTCTTTTCTAAAAAGAAAAAAAATGTTTTACTTAAAACATTTTTCTTTAGTGAGTTTAGTGAGATTGAATATTTCTATGCAAAAAGAAGTGCTTTAAAAAACACCTCTTTTCCTTCATTTTCAAATTATTACAAATATCAATTAACTGAGCGTTTGGATTCTTGGAGTTATCGTGTCATTAGCCTAGGGTTTACCCTTTTAACCATAGGTATTCTTTGTGGAGCAGTATGGGCTAATGAGGCGTGGGGATCCTATTGGAATTGGGATCCTAAGGAAACTTGGGCATTTATTACTTGGACCATATTCGCAATTTATTTACATAGTAGAACAAATCCAAATTGGAAGGGTACGAATTCCGCACTTGTAGCTTCAATAGGATTTCTTATAATTTGGATCTGCTATTTTGGTATCAATCTATTAGGAATAGGTTTACATAGTTATGGTTCATTTACATTATCATCTAAATGATTACATAACATAAAAACTTCATGAAATGAAAGTTTTTCCATTTTTGTTTGATTTGAGAACCCCTTGAACGCCTTCTCAAAGGGTTCTCCAAAATTCGAGATATATCTAATTAGACTTAGACTTTTTTACTTTTTTCTGAATTATTTGGTTTTTCCACTATGGAATATAGAGTATAGAGCGGACTAGTTAAAAAAAAAAAATCCTATTTAGGATAATAATTGGATAAGAGAGCCTCTACCCTGTCAACGGATAGCGAGAGAACAAAATCTGGATAAATACCAATTCCTATTACTGGTAAAAAGATAGAGATTAAAAGAAAGAGTTCTCGCGGTCCAGAATCCACAAAATTTGCGTTTGGAACATGAAATAGCTTGTATCCATAGAACATCTGGCGTAACATAGATAATAAATAAATAGGAGTTAATATCATTCCAATTGCCATTACAAAAGTAATTAGCATTTTTGGCATTAACAGAAATTTTGGACTAGTAATTAGTCCAAAAAATACTACTAATTCTGCAACAAAACCGCTCATTCCTGGTAAGGCAAGAGAAGCCATTGAAAAGCTACTAAACATGGTAAAAATTTTCGGCATTGGGATAGATATCCCCCCCAGTTCTTCGAGATAAACAAGACGCATTCTATCACAAGCCGTTCCCGCCAAGAAAAAAAGTGTAGCACCAATAAATCCATGGGATAGTATTTGTAAAATAGCTCCATTGAGTCCAATGTTGGTTATGGAACCAATTCCTATAATTATGAAACCCATGTGAGATACGGAGGAATAGGCTATTCTTTTTTTGAAATTTCGTTGACCAAGAGAAGTTGAAGCTGCATAGATTATTTGCATCGCTCCTATTATTACCAACCAGGGGGAAAATAGATAATGAGCATGAGGTAACAATTCCATATTGATCCGAATCAATCCGTATGCTCCCATCTTTAATAGGATTCCCGCTAAAAGCATACATGTACTGTAATGCGCTTCCCCATGGGTATCTGGTAACCACGTATGTAGGGGTATAATCGGCAATTTGACAGCATAAGCAATAAGGAAGCCCAAATAAAATAGTATTTCCAATGTTGCAGGGTATGATCGATTAATTAATCTTTCCAAATCTAATCTTGGTTCGTTGGAACCATATAAGCCCATACCTAGAACTCCGATTAAGAAAAAAATGGAACCGCCTGCAGTATACAAAATAAACTTTGTAGCTGAATACAGACGCCTCTTTCCCCCCCACATGGATAAAAGTAAGTAAACAGGAATTAATTCTAACTCCCACATGATAAAAAAAAGTAAAAGGTCTCGCGAAGAAAATAATCCTATTTGACCACTATACATTGCTAGCATCAGGAAATAGAATAATCGCGAATTCCGGGTAACCGGCCAAGCTGCTAAAGTAGCTAAAGTAGTGATAAATCCTGTCAATAAAATAGATCCTAATGAAAGTCCATCGATTCCCAATCTCCAGTGGAAATCAAAGACATCTATCCATTTAGAATCCTCCTTTAATTGGATTAAGGGATCCTCCAATTGGAAATGATAACAGAATGCATAAGTCATTAGAAGGAATTCTAATAAACAAATAGATATAGTATACCACCTAACAATTTTGTTTCCCCTATGAGGTAAAAAGAAAATTAATGAACCTGCAAATATCGGCAAAACAACAAGTATTGTTAACCAAGGAAAATAACTCATGATAAAGTGATAAAGACAAGATACGTTTTGACCAGAAAAGCCCGTGCTCGCTTATTTCGAGCACAGGCTTCTTCGGTAAAGAGGAATCAGACGATTCAAGTGGAGTTTTTTCTAACGTATCAATAAGATAGAGCCATGCTGCGGGTTGTTTCAGGCCCTAAATAAACGCGGACACTTAAAAAATCTGTTGGGCAGGCAGATTCGCATCTCTTACAACCCACACAATCTTCGGTTCTCGGCGCAGAAGCAATTTGCTTGGCTTTACACCCATCCCAGGGTATCATTTCTAATACATCTGTCGGACAAGCTCGTACACATTGAGTGCATCCTATACATGTATCATAAATTTTTACGGAATGTGACATTGGATCTATAAATTTTCCTTTTCAACATAAAAATTTTCGATCTGGTAAAAATGAAATTAGTACTATATGAGTCATATGTATTGTAGGCACCAGACGAAGCAATGGTTTATCCAAACTTCAACAAATAAATAATGCAATATATTTCTTAATCCGTTTGTGAGAAAGCGTGAAAAGAGCCAAGAGACTTGAATTTTGGGCTTCAACAATCATAATTATACGAATTGTACACACGAATTCGAACTAGCCAATAAATTGGCTATTGTCTTTTCAATAAAAATTATTGCAATATTCAAATTGCAATATCAATGAATTGCAAAAATTCAATAAGTAAAAAAGAATACTATACAATAACCTACTCAAAAAATAGATATTCTAAAATAATAAAATAATAAGAAAATAGTATTCGATTTCTATTCATCTTAATATTTGAATTTTATATTATCATTATATGTGCGCCTTTGTTTTTTTGTTTAGAGGATTCTATGTCTAATTATTCAAAAGTCTAATTATTCAAAAAATTAGATTGATTGATACGAGTTGATTTCCTGTTACGATGGATGGAAGAAAGAATGGATAGTCCAATAGCTGCTTCAGCAGCCGCAAGGGCTATAACAAAAATTGCGAAAATGTCTCCTTTTAATTGGCGACTATCAAATAGATCAGAAAATGTTACGAGATTTAGATTAATTGAATTCAGTATAAGTTCAAGACATATTAGAGCTCTAACCATGTTTCGGCTTGTGATCAATCCATAGATACCAATCGAAAATAAATAGACACTCAAAAAAAGTACATGCTCAAACATCATTAACTAACTCCTTATCAATCTCGATTCATTTCAATATGAGGACAAGAATTGAACCGATTCAATTAATTAGAATAGAACAATTACACAACAAAAGAGAAAAGAAGGTATTTGTTGGCAGTAGATGGATTTTACTAAATCAAAATTGGGATTCTTTAGTTATTTATTTTAGTTACTTATTTTAGATTTGAAATTCTAAGAATTTTGACTCATTCTAAGTATTTCTTATTGCCGAGCCATAGTAATTGCACCTATTAAAGAAACTAGAAGAATTATGGAAATGAGTTCAAACGGAAGATAAAAATCAGTTGCTAAATGAATCCCAATTTGTTGAACGTTATTTATGAGACCCTGTTCTACTATTTGGTTTGATCTTGTAGTCCAAAGAATTCCATACCATGACGTATCTGGGATAGTAGTCATTAGTGAAAAAAGAATAGTTATACAAACGAGTGAAGTGAACCCATCTCCAATAGTCCAATAATTCTTATTTTTAGACCATTCTGAACCATCTATGAACATTACGGCAAATATGATCAAGACATTTATGGCTCCCACATAAATAAGAAGTTGTGCGACAGCTACAAAGTAGGAATTCAATAAAATATAGAATAAGGATATACAAACAAGAACTAATCCCAGCGAAAAGGCAGAATAAATTGGGTTGGTAAGTAATACTACTCCTATGCCTCCTAGTAGAAGAACAAATTCCCCAAATAGCACAAGAATCTCATGTATTGGTCCAGGTAAATCCATTATGGATAAGAAGAAATTAATAGTATAAAATTTTTCATGAACTGACTAAAACTAAAAGATTCAAGGAAGGAAAAAGGGATTAGGATATTTTTTTGTATATAAGTTGTATAGTTAGAAATCACATCACGAAAATCTACTCTCATTTTAAATCAGGAATAATTTGCAATAAGCAGTAGTTATTCGTTTTTCTTTATAGTTAGTAAAGAACTATTGGATTTTTCTAACAAAAAAGAAAAATCCTAGTAATTAGTAATCGTTCTTGAATTCAAAGATTTTTCTTCGTCTATTTTACTTTGAGTCGAATTCCTAATTGTTTGAATTGTGTAATCTCCCATTATGGAGATTGGTAACCGACTCAAAGCAATTTGATTGTAATTCAATTCATGACGATCATAAGTAGAAAGTTCATATTCTTCAGTCATTGATAAACAGCTTGTCGGACAGTACTCAACACAATTACCACAAAATATACAAACTCCAAAATCAATACTATAATTAAGCAATTGTTTCCTTTTAATATCCTTTTCAAATCTCCAATCCACAAGGGGTAGATCTATCGGGCATACGCGAACACATACTTCACAAGCAATACATTTATCAAATTCAAAGTGGATTCGCCCCCGGAAACGCTCCGATGTAATTGATTTTTCATAAGGGTAGTGAATCGTTATAGGTAAACGATTTGTGTGGGATAAGGTAATTATGAAACTTTGACCAATGTACCTTGCAGCGCGTATTGTTTGTTGACCATAACTCATGAACCCAGTTACCATAGGGAACATATTATAAATATCTATGAAAAAGGTATGTTTCTTTCTCTTGTTTGAGAGAATTTTTGTGTTGAAAATATTCTTACTATTATTGTATTATCTTATTTATAGTGAAACAAGTTGGGAAGAAGTTGTTAATAAGAGATTGCCCAGGGAAATAGGTAAAAGAAATTTCCATCCAAGATTTAATAACTGATCCATTCTCATCCTGGGTAAAGTCCATCTTATTGTGATAGAAATGAAGAGAAATAAATAAGCTTTAGTTAATGTAAAAAAGATACCCATTGTCATTTCCAAAATTCCAACCATTTTATTCATTTGGAAAAATCCAAAAAAGGATATATAGGGAATAGAGAAATTCCACCCGCCTAAGTAGAGAACTGTTACAAATAAAGAGGAAACTAATAAATTTAGGTAAGAAACAAGATAAAATAAACCATATTTGATACCGGAATATTCGGTTTGATAACCTGCTACTAATTCTTCCTCTGCTTCTGGTAAATCAAAGGGTAATCTTTCACATTCTGCCAAAGAAGAAATTAGAAAAACCAGAAAACCTATAGGCTGACGCCAAAGATTCCATCCAAAAAAACCATATTTTGACTGTGCTTCAACTATATCAACTGTACTTGAACTGTTAGATAATCATAGTCGATGATAACATCACAGTTCCCACCGCTATTCCAAAACCGTACATGAAACCTTAGCTTCATACGGCTTCTCTATGATCAGAAAAAAGGAAAGGGTTGTTTCATTTCGGTATTATCCCCCTGGGCATAGATAGAATTAGGTAAGATAAAATCGATTGGAAAGTCCTAAATTAGACCAAAGGAATTCCGTCTGCTAGAATAAGAAAAAGTGCTTCCGAATTGATCTCGTCCTTTATAATATAATGATAATTTTTCTTTGTTCAGCAATAACTTAATCTTGGAATAAAACACTCGTTATAGCAATTAATAAATGAAAAGAATTGGGCATTAGTTCATGAGGAATTCTGTATGAATATGAATAGAGGAAGGAAAGAATAAATAAAGATCTTTTTTTTGTATTGCATTCCATATCTTTTGTCCTATTCTTCTTTCCCCCGGGAGGGGTACTTAAAAAGAAAAAAGGAATAAAGGGTTAATTCGTTCTTAATAGCCATTTCCTTAACAAGTGAATGGGAACATACTCTGGATCGGAATCCGAAGAAAGTACTACTTGATCATTTCCACCAATTTCAAGTCCTTATTATGATTCCTTTTATGAGGAAAAATCTCTAATGCCTTAGATTTCCTCATTACTAATCCTTTATGTACTTTAGTGTTCCTAACCCCTCACTAACTTTTGATGGATTCCTCTTATGATTATAAGTTATAGTAATAACTAGGAATATTCTAGTAATGGAATTCCATATCGCGAATCCTTTATTCTTGCCCGCTTCAAGATATGATGACTAATAAAAAAATCTCAACCTTGGGGTAAAGAGTTTACACTGCTTATGTTTACTTCAAATTTTTTCTTGTACGTAGGAAATGAGATTTTTTCTTTTTACTACAAATTAATAAGCTGTTTTGTTTCACTCATATAGCTATCTAGTTTAACTTACCAAACCGAATATAGAATAAGAAAAGGAAGATAAATATTCAATGGATTTTAGAGGAAAAAGATCCTATTTTAACGAATCACACGTAGAGATATTGCTAGCACACAAAAAGTTAATGGTATTTCATAACTAATAGATTGAGCAGCAGCTCGTAGACCGCCTAAAAAAGAATATTTATTATTTGAGCTATATCCTGCCATAAGAAGACCAATAGGAGCAATACTTGAAATGGCAATCCATAAAAAAACACCAATACTAAGATCGGCTAAAACAAAACGATATCCTAAAGGGATAACTAAAAAACTTAATAAAATTGATATGACTGCTATAGAAGGTCCAATGCTAAATAAAGGAATATCCCCTCGGGATGGCAGGATATCTTCCTTAAAAAGTAGCTTAGTTCCATCGGCTATAGCTTGAAGCAGTCCCAGGGGGCCAGCATATTCAGGACCAATACGTTGTTGTATCGATGCGGATATTTCTCTTTCTAACCACACAATTACCAGTACTTCTATTGTGATTCCCAGTAGGAGGGTCAAAATAGGTAGAATCCATATCAGTCCATAGACTTCTTTTAATAATTCCGATTTCGAAAAAGAATTGATAGTTTCTACCTCTACCCTATCTATTATCATTTCAACGATCAACTTCCCCCATAATGATATCTATACTACCTAATATCGTCATGATATCAGCCAATTTCATTTTTTTAACTAGTTGAGGAAGAATTTGCAAATTAATAAAACCAGGTGGACGAATTTTCCATCTCCAGGGGAAAAGACTATCATCTCCTACCAGATAAATTCCTAATTCACCTTTTGGAGCTTCCACTCTTACATAAAGCTCTTGCTTTGACAATTCAAAATTGGGCGAAGGTTTTTTACCAAGAAATCGATATTCAAAATCATTCCATTCGGAATTCTTTGCTTTCTTAAAGCGTCGGACTTCTAAATTCTCATAAGGACCCCCAGGAATTTTCTCTACAGCCTGTTGAATAATTTTGATGGATTCCCTCATTTCACCCATTCGTACTAAATAGCGAGCTAATGAATCCCCTTCTTTTTGCCATTGGATTTTCCAATCAAATTGGTTGTAAGACTCATAAGGATCAACTTTACGAAGATCCCATTGTATTCCAGAAGCTCGTAACATCGGTCCCGATAAGCCCCAATTTACTGCTTCTTCTCCGCTAATAAAACCGACTCCTTCAACTCGTTCTAAAAAAATGGGATTCTGTGTAATAAGTTGTTGATATTCAACAACTCCTCGTAAAAAATAATCACAGAAATCTAAACATTTATCGATCCATCCATAAGGTAGATCGGCGGCTACTCCTCCGATGCGAAAGTAATTATGCATCATTCGCATACCTGTAGCAGCTTCAAATAGATCGTATATCAATTCTCTCTCTCTAAAAATATAGAAAAAAGGAGTCTGTGCGCCGAGATCCGCCATAAAAGGTCCAAGCCATAACAAGTGAGAAGCTATACGGCTCAACTCTAACATAATTACCCTAATA